AATAAAGTGGCTGAGGTATAAGCGGTAGATTGTAAATCTATAAACGAATTTATAATTCCTTTATTAAACTCTATAGTATAAATAATAACATTAAATTGCAAGTTTAAAGATGTGTTGATCACTAGGGTTTAGTAGAATTTAAAAGATTTGAACTTTTTTTTAAAACTTTGAAGGCTTTTAGTTTAAATAACTTAAAATTCTAAATTAATAAAAAATAAATAGGTAATAAAAGTCCGATAAAATTAAAAGATGTTTTTATTAATAATGAGATATTAGAAGCAAGTGATTTATATTTTATATTGAAGTTTATAATAGGATTTAAAAGTAAAATAAATAAAATAATAATACGTAAGTAAAAATATAAAGTGATTAAAGCTGAAATTAATAAAAAAAACAAAGGAATATAGAGGTTAAAGTTAACTATAATTTGGATTAATATTCATTTAGGAATAAATCCTGTAAAAGGTGGTAGTCCTCCTAAGGATAGAAGGTTAAATGAAATTAAAATTGAATGAAAAATTCTATTTTGATCTGATTGTATTAAATTTGATAATGTAAATACTTGAAGATTGTAAAATACACTTGTAATCGAAAGTAAGATAAATGAGTAAATAATAAAGTAAATAAATCAAAAAGTATCTCCAGTTGAAATTGCAATTATTATTCAAGATATATGGTTAATTGAAGAGAAAGCAATGATTTTACGTAAAAATATTAAGTTTAATCCTCCTAATGCTCCTACAATAGCTGATATAATTGAAAAGAAAATAATTATTTTAATTATAATATTATTAACTATTAAATATGATAAAAGAACTATAGGGGCTAGTTTCTGAATTGTAGATAATAGAAAAACTTGAGGTCAATTTAGGCCTTCTATAACTTGAGGAAATCAGAAATGAAATGGAGCACTAGCTAATTTTAATAAAAGGGCTAAAAAAATAAGTATATAACTAATAAAAAAAAACGATATAGAAAGAAATCCTGATGTAATAAATAAAGCTGACCCTAGAGCTTGAATAAGAAAATATTTTAAAGCTGCTTCTGAATAATAAGAGTTTATTTTTAGAACAATTAATGGAATAAAAGATATTATATTTAATTCTAATCCAACTCAAGCTCCAAACCAAGAAGGAGAAGAAATTGAAATAATAGAACCTAAAAGTAATGTGAAAATAAAAACAATATAAGATGAAGGAAAAAACATTAAAAAGAGAAAGATTATACTTTCATTTACGGGGTATGAGCCCATTAGCTTAATATTAGCTTATCTTTTATAAAATTGTTATAAGTTTAAGGTGGTAGAGATAGTTTAAAGATAGTATAGGTTTAGTAAAAATAATATAGGTAAAAAAAATTACATGATTAGCTCTATCAAAGCTATCCTTTTAAATCAGGCACTATATTAAAAAATATATAGTTTAAATGAATTATAAATTAATATAATTATTTATTTTATAGTAAAAATAATTTTATTGGTTTAAAATTATTGTAACTATAAAGAAATTAATTAAATAAATGTGAAAATGATATAATAATTAAAAATTATAATAAATTATTAATATATAATATTATAATGAATTCATTAAAATTTAATTAACTTTATTGTTTGTTAATATATTTGTTGATGTAAAGAGCATAAAAAGTTTTGATCTTTTAAGGAATGGTGCAAATCCATTACAAATAAATATGCATGATAAAATAGTTTTATAAAATGTATTTATTTAATAATGATTTAATAATAATGACGTATAAATTTTTAATTAATAGTAAGTGTTTAGATAATATATATATATATATACATTTAATTAAATATAATATAATTAAATTAAATATATCAATGTAATTTAAATGTAATTATTAATATACAAAACAATAATATAATTAATCCCCCCTTTATAAGGGGGTAATTTCATTGGTTTAGACTTTCTCTCCTGGGGCAAGAGGTAAAAGTCTAAACCATTGAAATTACCCCCTAGTTCTACAAACCCACATCACATTTAATGATATATATCCGTAGTAGAATGATATTTTTATCTCTTTAAGATGAATCTTTAATATAAATTTTCATTTTATATAACCTGTCATTCTTCTTATTTTTCTATTATTATATGTTAATTTTTATAAAATTTTTTGTTTACTTTTCCTTTTTTGTTTGTATTTAGATATACACATTATATTAATATTTATTTTCTTTGTTTATTTTCTTTATTTATATAACATTTATTGGAATATATACATATATATATATATATTCTTATACATGTATATATACATATATACGTATGTAATGGTTTCTTATTATAATTATTAATTAATTATATACATATATTGTATGTAAGAGGTTTTTAAATCTTTTTATTATACATGGGTTTATTTTAATATAAATTTGTATTTCTTATTAATGAGTAAATATAATGTTTAATTTTGGCTTAAGGTTTTACGTTTTTATTAAAATTGCATGAAAATTATTAGTGTGTATGAATATATTTAATTTTATATTAAGTATTTCTTTAAATTAATATAATTATGAAATTATATAATCTCAGCATAAATTATTAATAATTATTATATACGAAAGTATGAATTAGTAATAATAGTTAAATCTGATAAATATTTGTGCCAGCATTCGCGGTTATACTTTAAGATTAAGTAAAAAAGATTAGCGTTTAGTTAAATGGTGATTTTATAAATATTATAAATAATAAAAGGTAAAATTTAATTGTTATTTTATATTATGTTAATGATTGTAATTGAAGCTAAAAAATCTAATTATAGACTAGGATTAGATACCCTATTATTTTAGGAAAAAATATAAAGCTAGATTAGTATTAGTTAAATACTTAAAAATTAAAAGATTTGGCGGTGATTTAATCTTTTCAGAGGAATTTGTTTTTTAATCGATAAACCACGAAGAATCTTACTTGTTTTTGTTAATAATCAGTTTGTATACCATCATTATCAGATAATTCTAAAAAGAAAAATTATCAAATTTAAATGTTTATTAAAATTAGATCATGGTGCAGCTTATAAACAAGGTAAAATGAATTACAATAAATTGTTTTATGATGAATTAATAAGATAATTCTTATTATGAAGGAGGATTTGATGGTATTATAAATTTAATAAGTTTATAAGATAAAGGCTCTAAATCATGTACATATCGCCCGTCGCTTTCATTTATAAATGAAATAAGTCGTAACATAGTAGATGTACTGGAAAGTGTATCTAGAATTATCAAAGTATAGTTAGAATAGTTTAACATTTCGTTTACGTTGAAAAGAATTATCGTGCAAATCGATTTACTTTGAAAATTTGATAACTTGTTTATAAAAGTTTTTTTTAATTTTTATAAGAAAAATAATTTTATTTATTTATAATTAAGTAATTTTTAATAAAATAATAGTAAATAAACTATAGATTAAAGTACTGTAAAGGAAAGTTTATAATATAAAATTTTTTTATAGTAATTTTAAAATTTTATACCTTGTGTATCAGGGAAAATTTATATAATTTAATTATTGTAATTGTCTCGAAATAAAAACAGTTAATTTTATAATAAAGTTTTTGTAAAAAATAAATTTTTAATATAAAGTTAAAGATGAAATATCAGTCGAGTTTTATTATATCTAGTTTTTTAAAAAATAAATTAAATTTATTTTTTATATTTAATTATATATAAAATTAAAGTATAGGAGGGACTAGCTTCTTATAATATGGATTATTAAAAAGTTATATAAGTTTTAAATATTTTAATTAGTCTTAAAAGTAGATATATTTATAAAGTGTTTTAACTAAATTTTTTTATTTATAATATTTATAATAACTTTTTTTAATATTAAAAAATTAGTTTTAATAAAGAAAATTTTAATATAATGATTTTATTAGTAAAAATTAATGTTAATTTGAGAAGTGAAATATTATGTATTATTTAGTAATTTTATAATAATATAAAGGAATTCGGCAAAAAATTTCTTTGCCTGTTTATCAAAAACATGTCTGTTTGAAGGTATAAAAAGTTTAACCTGCCCACTGATAAATTTTTTAAAGGGCCGCGGTATTCTGACTGTGCAAAGGTAGCATAATCGTTAGTTTTTTAATTGGAATCTTGTATGAATGGTTTGACAAAAGAAAATCTGTCTTTATAATTATTTATTGAATTTAACTTTTAAGTGAAAAGGCTTAAATAAATTAAAAAGACGATAAGACCCTATAAAGCTTAATATTAAATTTTTATTTAATTAAATTTTAAATTATAATAAAGATTTGGTAAATAAATTTTATTTTGTTGGGGTGATAATGGTAAAATGATTATTAACTGTTAATTTTTTTAGACAAAAATAAATGAATAATAATTTGTTGTAAAGGATCCTGTATTAGAGATTAAAAGTTTAAGTTACTTTAGGGATAACAGCGTTATTTTTTTTGAGAGTTCTTATCGAGAAAAAAGTTTGCGACCTCGATGTTGAATTAAAATATCTATATAATTGTAGCAGTTATATAAGAAGGTCTGTTCGACCTTTAAAATTTTACATGATTTGAGTTCAGACCGGCGTAAGCCAGGTCGGTTTCTATCTTTTAATATTTAAAAAATTATTTTAGTACGAAAGGATTAGATAATTAAAATTATTTTTAATAATTGAATGAAAAGCTATTTTGGCAGATAATATGTGCTGGATTTAGGTTCCTGTTAAATAGAGTAATTCTATAAATAGCTAAATAATTAAGTTAAATCTAATTATTTTGTGACTTTAATAATTGTGGAGACTATCAATTTTTTAGTGTTAATTATTTGTGTTCTAGTTGGGGTTGCTTTTGTTACTTTATTGGAACGTAAAATTTTAGGTTATATTCAAATTCGTAAAGGTCCTAATAAAGTAGGATTTATAGGTATCTTACAACCTTTTTCAGATGCTGTAAAACTTTTCACTAAAGAACAAATAATTCCTACTGTATCTAATTTTTTGGTTTATTATATGTGTCCTGTATTTAGTTTATTTATTTCATTATTAGTTTGAGTAGTCGTACCTTATGAAACTGGATTAATGAGATTTAACTTAAGAATTTTGTTCTTTTTATGTTGTTTGAGTATAGGAGTGTATTCGACTATAATTGCTGGATGATCTTCAAATTGTAAATATTCTCTTTTAGGTAGTTTACGTGCTGTTGCTCAAACTATTTCATACGAGGTAAGATTAGCTTTGATTTTGTTGTCTTTTGTGATGTTAATTGGTGGATTTAATTTAAATTTATTTAATCAATATCAAATAAATTTTTGATTTGTTATTATTGCATTCCCATTGAGAATAGTGTGGTTTAGATCTTGTTTGGCGGAAACTAATCGAACACCTTTTGATTTTGCAGAGGGTGAGTCAGAATTGGTTTCTGGATTTAATACTGAATATGGTGCAGGAGGGTTTGCATTAATTTTCATAGCTGAGTACGCTAGAATTTTATTTATGAGAGTTCTTTTTGTTATTTTTTTCTTAGGAAGAAGTCCATTTAGAGTAATATTTTATGTTAAAAGAGTTATAGTTGCTTTTATTTTTGTATGAGTTCGTGGTACTTTACCTCGTTTACGTTATGATAAACTAATATATTTAGCTTGAAAAAGTTATTTACCGTTGTCAATTAATTATTTAATTTTTTTTCTTGGGTTTAAAATATTTTGCTTTTGTTTAATTTATAATTAAATTAACATATTGATAAATAAGATTATTAAGAAGTATTTCTTATTTAATGTTTTCAAAACATTTGTTTTAAATTAAACTAAATAATCATTTAAGTATATTATCTCATCAGATTAATAAAAGTGGATTTATTAAATAAAATAGAAAGTATAAAATTGTTAATATTTGTCCTGTAATAATATAAGGATCTTCAACTGGTCGGGCCCCAATTCAAGTTAAAAGAAATACAATTACTACAAAAATTCAAAATAAAATTTGATTAAGTGGATAAAATGCTAGTCTTTGAAATTTTGATGTATGTGTAAAAGGTAAAATTATTAAAATAGCAATTGACGCAACTAAAGCAATTACTCCTCCTAATTTATTAGGAATTGATCGTAAAATAGCGTAAGCAAATAAAAAGTATCATTCTGGTTGAATATGAGGAGGAGTTACTAGAGGATTAGCTGGAATAAAATTATCTGGGTCCCCTAAAAAATAAGGAGCTAATAAAGTTAAAAATAATAATATAGTTAGTATTATAACAAATCCTACAATATCTTTAAAAGTAAAATATGGGTGAAATGGTACTTTATCCGATTGTCTTGAAATACCTAAAGGATTATTTGCGCCAGCTTGGTGTAAAAATAAAATATGGATTATCGAGAAAGCGGCAGCTACTAAAGGCAGGATAAAATGAAATGAGAAAAACCGGGTTAAAGTAGCATTATCTACAGAAAATCCTCCTCAAATTCATTGTACTAAATCAGTACCAATATAAGGGATGGCTGAAAATAAATTAGTAATAACGGTTGCTCCTCAAAAAGATATTTGACCCCATGGAAGAACATAACCTAAAAATGCAGTTGCTATAATTATAAATAAAATTACTACACCTACTATTCAGGCGTGAAAGTTTATATAAGATCTGAAGTAAATTCCTCGTCCAATATGAATATAAAGACAAATAAAAAAAAATGAAGCCCCGTTAGCATGAAGTGTACGTAAAAATCATCCGTAGTTTACATCTCGACAAATATGGGCAACTCTAGAAAAAGCAAGATCAATATGAGCAGTATAATGTATAGCTAGGAATAAACCAGTAGCAATTTGAACAATTAAACATAAACCCAATAACGATCCAAAGTTTCAAAATGTAGAAATATTTCTTGGAAGTGGTATATCAACAAGAGCATTATTGGCAATTTTAAATAATGGATGGGATTTTCGTAGAGGTGTTGTCATTATTGTAGTAATCGTAAAGGTCCTTTAAATAAATTAGTGATTTTTACTACAATAATTAATATTAATAGAAGATAGCAAATAATAAAAATAGTAAAAATTATTGAAGGAGTATTGTAAATTCAGTTAATAATAAAAGGTGTAGATGTTAATGATTTAAATGAAGAAGTTTGTAGTGATGATGAATTTAATATCAAAAAAGGATCCATGAATAAAAATAAAAAAGAAATAGAAAATATAAAGAAGAATATAAATAATAATGAATTAGAAAAATAAAAGGATTCATTTGATGCTAATGAAGCTACGTAAATAAATAAAACTAATATTCCTCCTAGAAAAACTAAAAATAAAATATAAGAAAATCAGAATGAGTATGTTGAAATTCCTACTGTAATGGAAATTAGAATTGTTTGAATTAATAATGTTAAGCCTATGGCTAAGGGATGAGAGAGTTGTGTAAATAAGATTGAAAAAGTAAATAATAAAGGAATAGTTAATATTAAAATATCAGAGAATAGTTTAAAAAAATATTAGTTTTGGGAATTAAAGATAAAGATATTATTCTTTTTCTCTGAAGTTTTAAGAAATATATTTCATTATTGGTTTACAAGACCAAAGTTTTAAATTTAAACTATTAAAACTTTAAATTAATGATAAATTTTAGATTTTTAATAACGGTAGGTTCTTTGTTTATAATTTTTTGTGGATTATGAGGATTTATTTCTTATCATAAACATTTATTAAATTCATTATTAAGGTTAGAATTTATAATATTAGGTATTTTTTGGCTTTTAAGATTGCAAATAAGAAATGTAGGAAGAGAAATTTATTTTACTTTGTTTTTTTTGACTTTGGTTGTATGTGAAGGTGCTCTCGGTTTATCATTGTTAGTTTTAATTGTTCGAAGTCATGGAAATGATTATTTTAAAAGATTTAATGTTTTAGAATGCTAAAAATTATATTACCTATAATTATATTGATAAAATTTAAAGATAATTGAAACTTGGTTCAAGTTGGATTAGGTTTATTAAGGTTTTTAGTTGGTTTAAATTGTTTTAGTAATATATATTTATACAATTTAGGATTTAGATTAGGTTTAGATTATATAAGATATATTATAATTTATTTAAGTTCTTGAATTATATTTTTAATTATTATTTCTAGAAGACAGGTAAAATTTATAAAAAAATTCCCTTCAATATTTATTATTGTAAATTTATTTTTATTGTTAAGTCTTTATTTAACTTTTTCTACTTTAAATTATTTATTATTTTATATTAGATTTGAGATATCATTAATTCCTACTTTAATTTTAATTTTAGGTTGAGGATACCAACCTGAGCGTATTCAAGCCGGTATTTATATATTGTTTTATACTTTGGCTTTATCATTACCTTTATTGTGTTCTTTATTATTTATTTATTTTAAGGAAGGAAGTCTTACAATATTGTTAATAAAACCAGTTATTATTTTAAATTATGTTAATATAATTTGATATTTTAGTAGAGTTATAGCATTTTTAGTAAAACTACCTATATATATATTTCATTTATGATTACCTAAAGCTCATGTAGAAGCTCCTGTAGCAGGGTCTATAATTTTAGCTGGTGTATTATTGAAATTAGGGGGTTATGGATTAATTCGTATTTTAATTGTATTTCAAAAAATTAGTTTAAATTTTTCTTGGTTATGAATTAGAATTAGTTTAATAGGTGGTATTATTATTAGTTTAGTATGTTTACGACAAGTAGATATAAAGTCTTTAATTGCTTATTCTTCTGTAGTACATATAAGGTTAGTTTTATGTGGTTTAATGATTTTTAGTTGGTGAGGTTTAATAGGGGCTGTAGTAGTTATAGTAGGTCATGGATTATGTTCTTCAGGTCTTTTTTGTATGGCAAATATAGTATATGAGCGAGTAGGAAGTCGAAGACTTTTAATTAGCAAGGGATTATTAAATTTTATACCTAGAATAGGATTATGATGATTTTTGTTAAGTGTTGGTAATATAGCGGCTCCTCCTTCTTTAAATTTATTTGGTGAGATTAGTTTAATTATTACTTTAATAAGATGAAATAAATTAAGAATGTTTGGTTTAATATTACTTTCTTTCTTTAGAGCTAGATATACTTTATATATATATAGATTGAGTCAACATGGAATTTTTTTTAGGTCTTTATATTCTTGTAGCTCTGGTAAGGTTAATGAGTATTTAGTATTATTTTTACATTGATTTCCTTTAAACGGATTAATTTTAAATTTAAATTTAGTCAGTGGAATTATATATCTAAATAAAAATATTAATTAGATTAATATAAATAATAGATAATGGTTTGAAAAATTTATATACATATAACTAGAATATTATTTTTAGGTTTATGTTCTTTTATTTGTTGAGTTGTATTCATAATAAAAATATTTTCTGGAGAAGTTAATATAATTGAATGAGAATTAATAAGGTTAAATTCTTTATCAGTTATTTTTGTTTTAATTTTTGATTGAATTTCTATATTATTTTTATCTTTTGTTTTATTAATTTCTAGTAGAGTAATATTTTATAGAGGGAGATATATAGCTGGAGATAAAAATTTTAATCGATTTATATATCTTGTTTTAGCTTTTGTATTTTCTATAGCTATAATAGTTTTGAGACCTAATTTGATTAGAATTTTATTAGGATGAGATGGATTAGGGCTGGTATCTTATGCTCTTGTAATTTTCTATCAAAATGAAAAGTCTGCTAATGCTGGTATATTAACTATTTTATCAAATCGGGTTGGAGATGTCGCTATTTTACTAAGAATTGGTTTAATAATAAGATTAGGGAGTTGAAATTTTATTATATATAGATATTATATTTTAGATAAAGAATGAATTTTATTAAAATTTTTGATTATATTAGCTGCTATAACTAAGAGAGCTCAAATTCCTTTTTCTGCATGATTACCTGCTGCAATAGCGGCTCCTACTCCCGTATCTGCTTTAGTTCATTCGTCAACTCTTGTAACTGCTGGGGTTTATTTAATAATTCGATTTAGCTCTGCTTTAGAAAATTCAAAAATTCAAAGTTGATTATTATTAATTTCATGTTTAACAATATTTATAGCTGGGTTAGGTGCTAATTTTGAATATGATTTAAAAAAAATTATTGCTTTATCTACTTTAAGACAGTTAGGTGTAATATTAAGAATTTTATCTTTAGGTTATCCTGATCTTTCTTTTTTTCATTTATTAAGTCATGCATTATTTAAAGCTTTATTATTTATATGTGCAGGAGTTGTTATTCACAGGGTAGGAGGTTACCAAGATATTCGTTATATAGGTTGTTTAATTAAATTTATACCATTAAGAGTAGCTTATATAACAGTGGCAAATTTAGCGTTATGTGGATTTCCTTTTTTAGCAGGATTTTATTCGAAAGATATAATTTTGGAAGTAGCATTTATAAGGTGAATTAATTTTATTTCTTTTTTTTTATATGTATTTGCTACAGGTTTGACTGTAAGTTATACTATACGATTAGTTTTTTATAGATTAAGAGGTGAATATAATTTAAGATCTTTAAATAATGTATTTGATGAAGATAAAATTATAAATAATTCTATAACTTTATTAGGATTTAGGGCAATTATTATAGGAGCAGTGTTATCATGATTAATTTTTCCAGAACCATATATAATTTGTATAAGAATATTTATAAAAAATTTTGTGTTAATAATTACTTTATTAGGAGCATTTTTAGGATATATATTAAATTTATTAAATGTTACATATAATCTAAAATCTTTAATGAATTATAAATTTGTAGTAATATTTGGTTCAATATGATTTATACCTTTTTTAAGAACTAAAAAGATTAGAGAGGTAAATCTTAATAATGGGATTATAATAGAAAAATTAATAGATAAAGGTTGATATGAATATTTAGGTGGACAAGGTTTATACTATATGTTTTCAAAGTTATTTGTTATTTTAAATTTATTGCAAATAAATAGAATTAAAGTTTTTATAAAAATATTTATTATTGGAGTTGTTATAATATTTATATTTTTATAATTATGAGATTTATATAATTTATTTAGAATATTGCATTGAAGCTGCAAAAGAGACATAATTTGTCTGTAAATAAAACTCAAATAGTTTAATAAAAATATTAGTTTGTGGCACTAAAGATGTAAAATTTACTTTGAGTAAATTAGTTTTTAGAAATTAAAATTTCAGTTTTGTAATGAAAATACAATGTGTTAATTACACCATAAAAACTAGGAATATAAACGGAATTTAACCGCTTAAATAAAAGTTAGAAGCTTTGTTTTTGGTCATAATATTCCTTACTTGATAGGAACTAGAAAGTTCAGTTTTATTATTAACAGTAATATACCTCTATTTGGTTTCTATCAATAAAATTAGAAGGCTATAAAAGCCTAAAATTTAGGTCGAAACTAAATGCAATAATTCGCTTTCTAATTTTAAGATTTTAAACCAGTTTAAAAAACTCTTTATGAATGCAACTCATACGTCATAATATTGACTATGGTTTATAAATTAAGATCAGTTTAGAGCTCCTTGGAATCATTCATAATAAAGTCCAAGTAGAAGAATAAATAAAAATACAATTCTTGTAAAGAATCAAGAAAAAATATTTGTTAGTCTTAAAGTTGAAGCAATAGGAAGTAACAATGTAATTTCTACATCAAAAATTAGGAAAATTACAGCAATTAAAAAAAATCGTAAAGAAAAAGGAAGACGAGCAGATCCTTTAGGGTCAAATCCACATTCATATGGTGAATTTTTTTCTCGATCTATAATTGTTTTTTTTGATAAAATAGTTGCAATAATTATAACTACGCATGAAATAACAAATGTTAAAATTGAAATTATTAATATTGTAAAAATTATTTTTTCTAAATTATTTAGACCTTTTGATTGGAAGTCAAATATACTTATTATACTAAAAAAATTATCCACCTCATCAGTAGATAAAAATATATAAGAATAATCATACTACATCTACAAAATGTCAATATCAAGCAGCAGCTTCAAACCCTAGATGATGAGCAGATGAAAAATGACATTTATAAAGTCGTAAGAAACAGACTGATAAGAATGTTGTTCCAATAATAACATGGAGACCATGGAATCCAGTGGCTACAAAAAAAGTTGATCCAAATACTGAGTCTGCAATAGTAAAAGGAGCTTCAATATATTCATATGCTTGAAGTAAAGTAAAATAGAATCCTAAAATAATAGTTAATCCGAGACTTTGAATTGCTTGGTTGTGATTAGCTTCTATAATAGCGTGATGGGCTCATGTAACTGTTGCACCTGAAGAAAGTAAAATAGTTGTATTTAAAAGGGGAATTTGGAATGGATTAAAGGGTTGAATACCTAAAGGAGGTCAATATATACCAATTTCTACAGTAGGAGATAATCTTCTATGAAAAAATGCTCAGAAAAAAGAAAAAAAAAATAATACTTCTGATAAAATAAATAGAATTATTCCTCATCGTAGTCCTTTTATTACTGTTAAAGTATGTAATCCTTGGTAAGTTCCTTCACGAGTTACATCTCGTCATCATTGAATTATAGTTAAAATAGTTGCGATAAACCTTAAAATAAGAAGATTTATATTATATTGATGAAATCATTTTACTAAACCAGTAGTTAATATTATAGCTCTAATTGAACCAGTAAGTGGTCAAGGTCTTATATCTACTAAGTGATATGGGTGGAAACCATGAGATGATGTCATTAGTTAATTTCTCCTGTATAAAGAGTTCTGAGAACAGCAAATACATATGATTGAATAATTGCAACAGCAGATTCTAGGATTAAAAGAAGAATTTGAGCAGTAATAAGAATAGATAAAATAGATAAACTTAATGAAGGCCCTACACCTCCTAATAAAGTTAAAAGTAAATGACCAGCAATTATATTAGCAGCTAATCGAATAGCTAGTGTTCCTGGTCGAATTACATTTCTAATTGTTTCAATTAATACTATAAATGGTATTAGAGCAAAAGGAGTTCCCTGGGGAACTAAATGAGCAAATATATGTTTAGTGTGTTGAAATCAACCAAATACTATTAATGTTAACCATAAAGGTAAAGATAAGGATAAAGTTATTGCTATGTGTCTTGATCTAGTAAATACATATGGTAAAAGTCCTAGAAAATTATTAAATACAATAAGACTAAATAGGGCTACAAATAATATAGTTGACCCGATATGAGAGGGTTGAAGCAGGGCTTTAAATTCTTTATGTAGGGTTTGGATTACTTTCCTTCATAATAATGATCAACGTGAAGGGGAAGCTCAATATAAATAAGGTAGAAATATTAATCCTAGTATAGTAGAAATTCAATTTATTGATAAGTTAAAAATTCTTGATGAGGGTTCAAAAATTGAGAATAAGTTTGTTATAATTTTCAAGATTTAGAAATAATTTTGTTATCATAAGAAATTGATGATATATTATTAAAAGGTTTAATAAAATAATTTAATATAAAAAATAGTAAAAATATTAATAAAAAAAAGAAAAATAAATATAATCAATAAAGAGGAGCTATTTGAGGCATTAAGAAATATCTTTAAGATAATTTACGCATGACAAACGAATGTTATAAATTTAACTAATTTCTTCACCAGAAGTAGACGTTAATATACTATAGTAGATTTAAAAGATCTAAACTTACTTTCAGTCATCGGGTGAGTTTTCAATTGATAGAGAAACTCAGTTTAGAAATGAATTAATAGAAACTCTTTCAATTACAATAGGTATAAATCTATGATTTGCTCCACAAATTTCTGAACATTGTCCATAAAATAAACCTGGTCGATTAATTAAGAATCTAGTTTGGTTTAGACGTCCTGGAATTGCATCTGCTTTAATACCTAAAGCAGGTACAGTTCAAGAATGAATAACATCTGCTGCTGTAATAAGAACTCGAATTTGTGTATTTATAGGTAAAACTGTTCGATTATCAACATCTAATAAACGAAATTCTGAATCTTTTAGTTCATTAGATGGAATTATATAAGAGTCGAATTCTATTTGTAAAAAATCAGAGTACTCATATCTTCAATATCATTGATGTCCAATTGTTTTTAGAGTTATAGATGGATTATTTACTTCATCTAAAAGGTATAATAAACGTAGTGATGGAAGGGCAATGAAAATGAGAATAAAAGCAGGAACTGATGTTCAGATAATTTCAATTGGTTGATTTTCTAGTATATATCGATTAATAAAGGAATTGAAAAATAAAGTTGATATTATATATCCTACAAATGTAACAATTAATACTAAAACTAATATAATATGATCATGAAAAAAGATTAATTGTTCTATAAGAGGTGAAGCACTATCTTGAAGACCTAAATATGCTCATGTTGCCATATGTATTTCTAAAAGAAGAATAAATCTTCCTAGTAGGAGCTTAAATCCTATACATCTATCTGTCATTTTAGATAATTAGTAATTAATGGAATTTCTATATATGAATGATCTGCTGGTGGATAAGAATGTTTTCATTCAATTGAAGATGGTAAAAATGGTGTAAAAATAACAGGTCGATTTGACACTAAGGCTTCTCAGACGATTAATAAAAATCCTAATGCAGCAACAAAAGAAATTATTGAACCTAGTGAAGATACAATATTTCAGGTTGCATAGGCGTCAGGGTAATCAGAATATCGTCGTGGTATACCATTTAATCCTAGGAAATGTTGAGGAAAAAAAGTCAAGTTTACTCCGATAAAGGTAATTAGAAAGTGTATTTTTAGTCATTTTGGGTTTAATGATAGACCGGTTATTAAGGAGAATCAATGAGCAATACCAGCGAAAATTCCGAATACAGCTCCTATAGATAATACGTAATGGAAATGGGCGACAACATAATAAGTATCATGTAAAATAATATCGATTGATGAATTAGCTAATACTACTCCAGTTAAACCTCCTACAGTGAATAAAAAAATAAAACCTAAAGCTCATAATAAAGATGGGGAGTAATTTATTTGAGTTCCATGAAGGGTTCTAAGTCATCTGAAAATTTTAATTCCTGTTGGAATAGCAATAATTATAGTAGCTGATGTAAAATAGGCACGTGTATCTACATCTATTCCAACTGTGAATATATGGTGAGCTCATACTACAAATCCTAAGATTCCAATTGCTATTATAGCATAAATTATACCTAATGTACCAAAAGATTCTTTTTTTCCTGATTCTTGTCTAACAATGTGTGAAATTATACCGAATGCTGGTAAAATTAAAATATAAACCTCTGGATGACCAAAGAATCAGAATAAATGCTGATATAATACAGGATCACCCCCGCCTGCTGGGTCAAAAAATGATGTATTTAAATTACGATCTGTTAATAATATTGTAATAGCACCTGCTAAAACCGGGAGGGATAGAAGTAATAAAATAGCGGTAATAAATACTGATCATACAAATAATGGTATTTGGTCTATAGTTATACCATAAGATCGTATATTAATTACTGTAGTTATAAAATTTACTGCTCCTAAAATAGATGAAACCCCAGCTAAATGTAAAGAAAAAATTCCTAAATCTACAGAAGCTCCTGCATGGGCAATAGCAGCTGCTAAAGGAGGGTATACAGTTCATCCTGTTCCTACACCTCTTTCAACTATACTTCTTGTTAATAAAAGTGATAAAGAAGGAGGTAATAACCAAAATCTTATATTGTTTATACGCGGAAATGCTATATCTGGGGCCCCTAATATTAAAGGAACTAATCAATTACCAAATCCTCCAATTATAATAGGTATAACTATAAAAAAAATTATTACAAATGCGTGAGCTGTTACAACTACATTATAGATTTGATCATTACCAATTAGGCTTCCTGGTTGACTTAACTCTGCTCGAATAATTAACCTTAATGATGTACCAACTATTCCTGCTCAAGCTCCGAAAACAAAATATAAAGTACCAATATCTTTATGATTTGTAGAAAAGAATCATCGTTGCAT